ATCCTTGAATAAAAAAAGACTTTTTAGACGAATATCACATAGATATCTCAACCTATCATTTTCGATTACGAAAAAGAATTGTCGATTGCATTTCATAATAAGAATTCTATCTTTATAAATAAGATAGGTATGAATAAAAAAATATATTTTTGCAATTCTAGTCTTTCTATTTTATTTCGTTCCTATTCTCCTTTCTCAAAAAAAAAGGGACATTATCCAAAGTAAAAGATTTCTTCGTTCTTGATAGTTATTAACTTAATCGGTGGATAGGAACATACTCTAGATCGAAATTGTCGGGAGTACTTCTTAATCATTTCTACCAACTTAAAGCCCCAACTCAAATTCCTTTTCTATAAAGAAATATCCTATTGGATAATTTCCAGAATATCTATTATTAATCCTTTGTGTATCTTGGTCTTCCTAACCATCCACTCATTTTGTTTGAATCTCCCATTAGGGTAATCGCTATGTTAATAGATGGTAAAAACCCCATAAGTTGATCTTTTGAACCCGCTTCAAGTCATGATGACTAATCAACCAATCTTGGGGTAAACAGTCTCGACTGCTTATGTCTTTACTTTCACTTAATTCTTGTACATAGGAAATGAGATTTAATTCCTTTAACAGCAAATCTTTAAGCCGTTTTATTTCACTCAGATAACTATCTGGTTTAGTTTATCAACCCCAATGATGAATAAAAAAATATAAAATAGATATTCGGCTCATTTAACTTTCTTGCTATAAATAAAAGAAATAGGGGAAATTTTATGTATCACTGAATCGCACGTAGAGATATTGATAATACACATAGAGTTAATGGTATTTCATAACTAATTGATTGAGCAGCAGCCCTTAATCCACCCAAAAAGGAATACTTATTATTTGATCCATATCCTGACATAAGAAGTCCAACGGGAGCAAGGCTTGAAATGGAGATCCATAAAAAAACACCAATACTAAGATCAGCTAGAATAAGTGCATAGCTAAAAGGAATTACTGAATAACTTAGCAAAATGGATATGACCGCTATGGATGGCCCCATACTGAATAAACGAGTATCGCCTCTAGATGGAAGAAGATTTTCTTTGAAAAGTAGTTTTGTACCATCTGCTAAAGCTTGAAGAATTCCTAAAGGCCCCGCGTATTCAGGTCCAATACGCTGTTGTATTCCTGCAGATATTTCTCTTTCTAACCAAACAATTACTAGTACACCTAGTGTGATTCCTAATACAAGAGTAAAAATAGGGACAAGTATCCATATGATCCCATGGACCTCTTTTAAGGATTCCAATCTGGAAAAAGAATTGATAGTTTGTATTTCAGTTGTATCAATTATCATTTCAACGATCAACTTCTCCCATAATGATATCTATGCTACCTAGTATCGTCATAATATCAGCCAATTTCATTCTTTTAACTAACTGAGGAAGAATTTGCAAGTTGATAAAACCCGGCGGTCGGATTTTCCATCTCCAAGGAAAAACACTCTGATCTCCTATCATAAAAATTCCCAATTCGCCTTTTGGTGCTTCAACTCTTACATAAAGTTCTTGCTTCGACAATTCAAAAGTTGGAGAAGGTTTTTTACTAATAAATCGATATTGAAAATCATTCCATTCGTGGTTTTTTATTCTATCAAAGCGTCGGATTTCTAAATTCTCATAGGGTCCCCCTGGAATTCCTTCCAGAGCCTGTTGGATAATTTTTATGGATTCTGTCATTTCACCGATTCGTACTAAATAACGCGCTAACGAATCCCCTTCTTTTTGCCATTGAACTTCCCAATCAAATTCGTCGTAACACTCATAACGATCAACTTTACGAAGATCCCATTGCATTCCGGAAGCTCGTAGCATTGGTCCTGATAAACCCCAATTTAGTGCTTCTTCTGCGCCAATAATGCCTACGCCTTCAACTCGTTCTAAAAAAATAGGATTCCGTGTAATAAGCTTTTGATATTCAGCAACCCCGGTTAAAAAATAATCGCAAAAATCCAAACATTTATCTATCCAGCCATGAGGTAGATCAGCAGCTACTCCTCCGATACGAAAATAATTATGCATCATGCGCATACCGGTGGCAGCTTCGAATAGGTCATATATAAATTCTCGTTCTCGAAAAATATAGAAGAAAGGGGTCTGTGCCCCAATATCTGCCATAAAAGGGCCAAGCCATAACAAATGGGAAGCGATACGACTCAACTCCAACATAATAGCTCTGATATAGCTAGCTCTTTGAGGTACTTGAATATTGCCTAGATGTTCCGGTCCATTTACAGTTATTGCTTCTGTGAACATAGTAGCTAAATAATCCCAACGCGTTACATAAGGCAAATATTGTATAATTGTTCGATTTTCCGCAATTTTCTCCATCCCTCTATGTAAATAACCCAATATTGGTTCACAGTCAATAACATCTTCACCATCCAGAGTAACTATCAGTCGAAGAACACCATGCATTGATGGGTGGTGAGGGCCCATATTGACTATCATGAGGTCTTTTCTTGTAGTTGATGCAATCATAAGTTTTTTCCCGAGTAATTCTTCCATGCATTTCTGAAAGTAAAAAGAAGTTCATCCTTCAAATTAACGAGTTTTTATTTCTCGAATATCCAACCGACCCATTAATTCTTTATAGCGCCCTATATTTTTTTTTGACAAATAAGCCAGCAGCCGTTGACGTTTTCCCAAAATTTTTCGCAAACCTCTCTGAGATGAAGAGTCTTTTTTGTGCAATTCCAAATGTGAAGTAAGTCTCCTTATTTTAGTGGTGAAACTGAATACTTGAAATTCAATAGACCCTTTGTTTTCTTTTTGAGAAAAAATAGAAATGAATGAATTTTTGACCATAAAAAAATGCCCCTTGCCCCCTTTTTTTACAGATATGGATTTTACTGATCAGTAATAATAATGCCATTCATTTTAATGTGGTATATACAATAATATAATTTATGAACTTCTAATTTTCTGAAGTCAAATCCATCAATCCCATTTAAAATTGGATTTAGATATAGGATATAAAAGGATTGGTACATTTTCACATCGAATAATTTAGACTGAAAATGAAGCAGGTTCCGTTGATTTCTTTCGCGATCTAATTGAGACAAATTTAGTATTGGCTATTCGAATGAAATGTAAGACTTGTGGTGTGTGTATTTGGTTGCTTTCATATACCCTATAAGCATATAGTAAGTATATAGTCAAAAAGAGTATTATTCACGAATTTTTAATCGTGTATACATCTGTATCCTTAACATACAAAAATGACTGCCATTGTTGGTATCAAACCAAGAACGATTCATACAAGCTAAATCTTCTAATCGATAATTAGGCCAAAGAAAAAGCTTTAATTTAATTAATTTCTTTTTCTCTCTACCCGGATGTTTATTATCAGCCGAAACTTGGTTTCTATTTTTTACGTTCTTCTCGTTCCAAAATACTGAATTTCTATCTACACCATTCCTACTCTTTAAATTGAAACAAATTAGAATTCTCAATTTTCTACGACATCTAAACGATAAAATATTTTCAGGAACAAGCAAATCTAAATGAGTTTTCTGTCTCGTTTCGGTTATTCTTTGATGTGGTGAACTAGCTTCATAAAAATTATTCTTAGAAACATATCTGTGTTCTTGGTATTTTTGATTAGTTTGGTGCTTACACTTATGAAATAACGAAATACCTATGATTTGATACATAATCAATTGTCCATCGTCGTTTCTAGGCAAACGAATGGGTTCTATAATCAATACTCCCCTTTTCATCAATTCTGTAAGAGTTAAATTTTTCTGAATCAACATTATATCCAAACTCGTTTCTCTCTTTTGAATCGAGGATATAATAATTTTCCTTGGATCTATCAGTCTAAGGAGGAGACAATATACCTTGATATTATTGATCATTTTTTGATTCAAAGTATCGTCCCATCTCAATTGAAAAAGCAAATAACGTTTCAAGAAGAAATCTAGTTCTGCTTCTGTGTTACTTTTGTATTGTTTTTGCTTTTTCCCTTTTTTTATGTCCGATCTTTCATAATTTTCTTCAATGTCTTTTTGTTGTGAAAGAATAGAACGAAGATATCCTTGACCTGTGGATTCTTTTTGTTCTTGATTTCGATGATTTTTAGTCGATGGTATCAAAAAACTCATTTTTTGCTTTTCATTGATCTTTTTATTTTCACTACTTTCTTTCTTTCTATTCAAATTTAAAAGAAGTAATTTACTTGGTATAAACCAAGGTTTTGTTTTATATGCATTATAAAGTAACACAAATTCGGGGAAGAACCAAAGTTCCAGATTCGATATGGGATGCTTTAACATTTTTTCATTCATTCCCATCCAATCAAAAAAGACTTTGTGGGGGTTTAGTGGATTGATTTCTGGAATAATAAGATAAAAAAGATCTTTTTTATTAAATATTTGAGAATTATTAGTACCAATCCGAGTATCTTGATTTCTATTAGTATTGATCGCGATCCAGGTTTCAATATCTACCCTTTGTATAAGGGAAAAATTGATAATTTTCCAATCAAAATATTTTCTATCGGCAGTTTTTTGCATAGATAGAATATCGATGTTTCCTAGAAAATTATTGATAGAAATACTCCTCAGCATATCAAAAAGGGTGTCTTTATGTGTGTTATAATAAATCTCTTGCTTCTTATTTTCTTGAAACGGAGATCTAGAAAAAAAGCATTCTGTTTTATTTTCATAATTAAAAAATTTATATGATAAAAGATCATATCTATAGTATTTTTTAAAATTATATTTTTTATTCGATTTATTCACTAATGAATAGACTTCAATTTTTTGGTGTTTTTTGGAATTAATTAATTCGTTTTTTTGATATGAATGCCATTTTTTTAAATTTTCCTTTTTCGTCATACGACAGTGGCGAACCCTATTTCGCCACTTTTCTGATATTAATCTAGACCATCTGATCTGAGATAAATCATATTGATTATACCCTTTCAACCAGCCTTTCCATTGATTCATTTTATAACTCGAAAGTTTTTTATCTCCTAATTTCGAATGAAACATCTCTTGTATTGCAAAAGACTCCTTTATTGCAGGCTTAAGAAAAAAATGGATTCCTTGATATTGAAGAATAGATCTTAATTTAGACGAGTTACTAACTTGGATTTTTGCTAATTTGAAAAATACATATGCTTGTGACATGTAGGATAAATCATAAAAATAATGGGAATTTTTTTTCCTAATACCATCAAGTGGCTTTTTTATAGTTGACAAAAACGGAATTTGATGTTTCTTTTTTTTATTAATTTTTTCTTTCTTTCTTTCATTATTGTAAATGAATTTCTCAATAATTTTTTTTGTTGATTTAAGAAAAAGTTCTGTATTCATTCTGGGAATATTAATGATAGATAAAAACATATATGTGTATATTCTTTCAATCAATAAGTTAAAAAAAAGGGATAATTTAGAGATTAATCGAGCATTTCCTCTTTTCAATTTTGCTAATCTTTTAGCATTATAACTTGTTTTGTTAGGACTAATATTATTTATTCTTGTAGTTACTTTTTTTTTCTCTTTTCTAATTATTTCTATTTGATTTCGAATTCTACTTGTTCTATCAGTCAGATCCTTCATCTTTTTTTCTGTCAATGAAGAATTTGACCAATTGTTAGATGCAATTTGACTAACGGATTTGTGAATTATCTGATTGCTGATTATGAAATCTTTTTCTTCTTTATTTTTACTCGATTCATATACTTCTCTTAATTGAAATAATAGAATTGGATTTACTTTTGAAAGTTTTTTTATTTTTTTTTTTATAAAACTAAGACTTTTGATAATCCATTTTTTTCTTTCTTTTGAAGCTTTTCGCAGTGATTTTGTTTTTCCTTTGAAAACTATTAGAACTAGAAAATACTTCTTTTTTAATTTTCCAATTTGTTTTTCGAGTTTCTTGAAAATTGGTTTAAAAAAGGAAGGTCGTTTTCGGGGTGAACCAAAAGGAAATTCAGCTTCCATTCCCCAAACTGTTAAAAAACAAAAATCCTCTTTTCCTTTTTTATTTTTCATTAAATCTTTCTGAGAGTATCGTAGTTTCGATTTGTGCCAAGGTTTTAGACAGAAAGGAAATAATATTTTTATCTGAATACCGTCTGTCAACCAATTTTTCGGAAATTCTGTTTCTGATAATGGAACACCATTATAAGTACATTTAACATACATCTCTCTATTCCAGTCCTGTAAATCCTCAGACCATTCAGGAAGTTGCAATAGGAATATACGTCCAATATTTTTCGCGATTATAAATAAAGGGAATATAATATATTTTCTAAAAATGGATTGAGTTACTAAAATGCAACCTCTTATTACTTGCGTAAATGGTATGGTATCCCAGGCCTCGGCTATGTCTATTCGTCCTTTATCCTTTCTTTTGTTCTCCTCGTTTTTTTCTTTTCTTTTTGTTTGCTCTTCTGTATACTCTATAATTTTGAATACTTTCCTTTTTCCTACCCAATTTTTTAAAATTTGTTTAATCAACCCGGAGATATCAAAAGAAAAAAGAGGGTATTTTTGCATTCTGTTCAAAAAAAGAGGGGCATGCGCGTTTCCTTGAAACAATTTCCAAATTACTATTTTACGCCTTTGAGCCCTCATAGAACCTTTGATTATACCTCGCCGAAAATCTGATTGTTGTGAATAGCGCATCAAAGCTACTTCATCTGTTTGATCGGGTGTATTAGTATCCTTATTAATATTAGGATCCGTATCTTGCTTGTTACCAGTAAAAATTACTACACGTTTCGCTTTTCTTGAGCGAATTTGATGATCTACTGGGACATCTTCTTGATGTTCTCCTGATTGTTGTTCCAAATCCGTGATTAATTTGTATGTCCATCGAGGGACTTTTTTAATGATTTTTTTTATTTTAATTGATTTGCTGCGAATTTTTTTATCATTAGCATACTTATTTACAAAATAAAAATAGTTCAAATATTTTATTTTTTTTTCTGAATCTATTTTACTGATGAAAGTTAAGAAATCAACAATTTCTTTCGATAATGGTTTTTTAGCAAATCTATTCATTTTCTGTTCAACTTCTTGCAAAGCAATATCGAGAAGAAGGATACCATGAATTCGGTTTATCCAAAATTTATTTAATAAATTGTCTATCGAAGTTTTTTTTAGGATTGATGGTGAAGGATTTTTGTGAATTGTTCTCCGAGATGATCCGTTCAAAAAGGGATCATACCCTTTGGATAAGTATTCTTTTATAGGATCATCATTACACAATCGAGTCCTTGTTTCGAGTATATTCAAAGAAAGGTATTTTTTGTCTAAAGCTTCAATTCTATTTATTAATTCGTTGTTTAAATTTTTACCTCTTTGTTTATTGATATAAATCCCAGACTTGTAGATGTCAGGGGATACCCTTTTTTTTATCATTTCCAAAAAAATTGACAAACTAGGGGGGTGTGTAAAAGATATTTTTTCTTTTCCATCTCTTTGACATATGTCAAAAAAATATT